ATCGTTTAACCGTAGCAAGAGCGCGAAAAATTGAGCGTTTCTTATCACAACCCTTTTTCGTAGCAGAAGTTTTTACTGGTTCTCCAGGAAAATATGTTGGGTTAGCAGAAACAATTAGAGGGTTTCAGTTGATCCTTTCCGGCGAATTAGATGGTCTTCCTGAACAAGCCTTTTATTTGGTAGGTAACATCGACGAAGCTACCGCGAAGGCTATGAACTTAGAAATGGAGAGCAATGTGAAGAAATGACCTTAAATCTTTGTGTACTGACCCCTAATCGAACCGTTTGGAATTCAAAAGTGAACGAAATAATTTTATCTACTAATAGTGGTCAAATTGGCGTATTACCAGATCACGCCTCCATTGCTACAGCCGTCGATATAGGTATTTTGAAAATACGCCTTGATGGCCAATGGTTAACGATGGCTCTGATGGGCGGTTTTGCTAGAATAGGTAATAATGAGATCACTGTTTTAGTAAATGATGCGGAAAAGAGTAGTGACATCGATTCACAAGAAGCCCAGCAAACTCTTGAAATAGCAGAAGCTAATTTAAGAAAAGCTGAAGGAAAGAGACAAAAAATTGAGGCAAATATAGCTCTCCGACGAGCTAGGACACGAGTCGAGACGATCAATGTAATTTCGTAACTAGTTGGTGTGTCTGAATAATCAAAAGAAGTTCGGTTTTTACGTTCTATTTTTTGATTTCTTTGGTTGTATTTACTCGACAGGATCGGGCGGAATTCTATTTTGATGCAACAAAACAAAGAAATAGAAAATATACAAAAAAATATCAATAAAAGAAGATAAGAGGGGTATAAAACTTATTAGATACCGGGGTCATTGGGATCTAATAAGTTCTACCTACTATTGGATTTGAACCAATGACTCCTGCCGTATGAAAGCAATACTCTAACCACTGAGTTAAGTAGGTCCTTTTTCATCACAAAGAAAAACAAAAGGGGCCCATCTCACCGATGGATTATAAATCTCATTTTACTTAGAAGCAATATCGCGCAAACAGATAAAAGAACTATGATCTTGGATCGGGGAATATTCATCTTGACAATAAATTATCTACATAATATAATATGTATTATAAGCACTTAAGGGCTATAGCTCAGTTAGGTAGAGCACCTCGTTTACACGCGCGCCAATGTTTTTCAGGGGGGTCCATCATGCAATCAAAAGAATTGATCTTATTGAGAAATCGATGTCTTACTCCATAACTTTGAGGGAACAAGAGAACAATAGCCTGACAAGGGGTTCGGTCTTGCCCCCGTTTAGGTGCCAAACAGGCCCCATCGTTGATTTGAGATATTGATAGGGTAAATGTCTATTCAATGCTAGGCATAATGAGTATAAGGACCTCAAAAAAATATCTTTTCGCCCTATGAACTTTAAGGTGTATGAAGTTTCATATTTTATTTTTAAGCAGAGCGATAGAGACTTCATCTAACTTAAGTTAATCTAGGCCAGAGGCAGACCTACTTCAAGATAACCCCCTTTGAAACACTTTGGTAGTGTTCCTGGATCAGAATTCAACTACTAATGACTCAGAGCACATGGAGCCATCTCCTATTGTTATATCAAAAAAATATGGCGGACTAGCTGATATTTCTATCAGTTAATGAAAGAGCCCAATGCACAAAAAACGCGTGTTGGGTCTTTGAAACAGTTCAGATCATTTTGATAATAAAAAGTTTGATCTGTTTTACCGAGAAAGTCTACGGTTCGAGTCCGTATAGCCCTATAATCCTAATCCTAATAATCCTAAAAAGGGAAAATTAAAATACAAGCAACAAACTAGAACGGGGAAATTCCCATTCTAGTTTGTTGCTTGTAACCGACCGGTTTTTTCATCAAAAAAAAGATTACTAAATTATTTCTATAAGCCCCCTCACGTAAATTTTTGAAAGTCGAACAAAAAAAGGAAAGAAAAAACGCTTTTCATTTCAATGGGATGATCGATATATTTTTATCCAATCGTGTGGATAAACAAACCTACTTTCTTCATTAATCTTCGAAGATCAATTCCATATCCATTTTCCTACTTTCATGTCCACAATCAGGAAGTTTTTGGTATATCCAATACTTTTTATTTTTGGAAGTGAAAATCCTGACGTGAGTCCAGTTAAAAAATAGAATCTAACTCAACCAAAATAAAATGGAATAGAATACTAATTAACATAAGTATAGGAACGACCCGCTCTATTTGTGCACAAGCAAAAGTTTGAAAAACGAATATCTTTGGTAAGTTTCATTGTAAACATTGTCAAAACCGTCAATCAAATAGGTTTTTTATTTGTATACCTTCGCGAAACCTAGCAAAGCACATCAAAAAAGAGGTAATATTTTCTTTACGTATTCAATCAATAGAAACTCCTCCGCCTGGATTCTAAGAAAAGGAATATACCCAACACCAATCTATTCTAAATCTTGAGATGTAAGATAATTTTTAGAAATTATCTTACTTGTTCTATTCTAACTCTCTAAGAAAAA